AAATACCTCTTTATCAAAGATAAATAGACACTACGTAACTTTATTGCATTGGAAAAGCTATACTATGACTATTCTATGGACCCCTTGTTCTGAAATAATCCACTGAACAAGGGTTACTATTTGTTCTATTCTATTGGTAATAATGAAACAATTCTATTCGTAGGAACAAAGAGAAGCAGATTTATTCTATACCCGATAAGTACCAATACGCAATGGGTGGTTGATACCATTTTCTATCGGTAAATGTGTCCTTCCTTATTCCTCATTAGAAGGCCCTATTCGTCAAAATTTTCCTTTATTTCTTCTTTTGTCTTTCTTTATGAATTTTTCTAATCTATGGATAAAATAAATATGATAAAACCAATATTATAAAGACAATAAAATAATGTTGTTACGTTTCCATATCAAAGTAAAATATAGTACTTAGTTCTTTTTTCTTTCAATTAATGCCTATTGGTGTTCCAAAAGTACCTTTCCGAAGTCCTGGAGAGGAAGATGCATCTTGGGTTGACGTATAGTGCGACTTGTCAGATATATTGGGTCATATGGGATTTCCCCGTTCTCTCCCCCGATCGAGATATCCTCTGTTTCGCCCAAGAAAGATAAATTGAATCATCAAAAATTTGGAGCGTGAAGCGCAATTAGATCCATTGTTTGGGGGGATTCACATTACTATTATCAATCAGAATAATTTATGGTTGGCTTGGTTGGACTAAAAAATGAAGTATCCAGGCTCCGTTTAGAAAAAACCCAATTGGTAATATATCTATGATTACTACTTGTATCATAAAGGATTCCTGTTTGGTATTTGTAAAGAGATCCTATTTGTCAAGCGAGGGAATCTCAAACTAAATACTTGGTGAAAGGTATGAAATGAATTGAAAAAAAAAAAGAAAGTCATAACAAAAAGAAATGGTAATGGGAAGATTTGTCCTATATGTGCAAATCAAAATCGGGCGGATCTTTACCCGGAGTAGAGCATAAACCTAAAAAGATGAAAGAGACCCATTCAGGAACAAGAAAATACCATCGTGATTTGGATTGAATCTCGATGAAACAATACATCAATGAGAAGTTAATTCGATAAGTTTAGTGACTTTTTTTCTATTATAAGGAAGAAAGAAGTTCCAATTTTTCTTTATTGAAAAATCGAAGAAAAAGTCCTTTCATTAGAAGTCAGAAAAAACCTGCTATGAAAAAAGAATAGGAACAAAGAAAGAGGACTTGAATCTATACATTGATTCTTTTTTTTTCGCAATTTTTTTTTGAACCGTATGCGTCAAAAGGTGCATGTACGGTTCCTAAGGGATACAATTTTATCCTAATCAACCGACTTTATCGAGAAAGATTACTTTTTTTAGGCCAAGAAGTTGATAGCGAGATCTCGAATCAACTTATTGGTCTTATGGTATATCTCAGTATCGAGGATGATACCAAAGATCTGTATTTGTTTATAAACTCTCCTGGCGGATGGGTAATACCTGGAGTAGCTATTTACGATACTATGCAATTTGTGCGACCAGATGTCCATACAATATGCATGGGATTAGCCGCATCAATGGGATCTTTTATCTTGGTTGGGGGAGAAATTACCAAACGTCTAGCATTCCCTCACGCTTGGCGCCAATGAGGTTTTTTTTTATTTGAGAGAAAAAGAAGACTATGCCTTCGCCATATGAATATTAAGTAATAATAGCATGGCACTTCGAATTCGATATGCAAAATTTTTGTCTTGTTTTTTTTTTCAAAAGATTCGATTATGTATCGAGAGAGTAGTATGAGATAAAAGGTATTTCCGATTTCTCTTATCTATCGGGAGTCCAGTTCAGCGTCACAAACTTTTTTGTTTTCACACCGAAGGGCTCTTAACAATATTTATGTTATAAAAAAAGAGGGCGAAAAAAAAAAACAAGATTTTTTCTTATTTGATTGGATCAAAAAGAAACTTTGGGATTGCTGAATCAAAGACAAAAAAAAGAATCAATTTTAAAATAGAAAGCAACGGAGCCATCATAGTATTTTTTAACTCCTCTGAAAGGAAGGGTGGCAATTTGATCATTTATCCATCTGGGTCTGATAGATTCTATTTTTCTCTTTCTTCAATGGAAGGTAAGGGTCAATTTTATTGTAGAGCCGTATGCAATGCACAAAAGATAATGCCCGTACGGTTGTTCAATTCTATCTTTTTTTTTTCCTATTATTCTTTATCGTTCTTTCTTTTCTCTTCGTTTCACCACGCGAGATAGAGAACTGTTATATCATCAGGGTAATGATCCATCAACCTGCTAGTTCTTTTTATGAGGCACAAACGGGAGAATTTATCCTGGAAGCGGAAGAACTGCTGAAACTACGCGAAACCCTCACAAGGGTTTATGTACAAAGAACGGGCAAACCCTTATGGGTTGTATCTGAAGACATGGAAAGAGATGTTTTTATGTCAGCAACAGAAGCCCAAGCTTATGGAATTGTTGATCTTGTAGCAGTTGAATGAAAATAAGAT